TTATTGAACCATTGGCGTGCATCCAGCAGGAATTGAACCTACGAATTTGCCAATTATGAGTTGGGCGCTTTAACCATTCAGCCATGGATGCTTAACCTTAACGGGGCTCATCGTACATCGTGAATAACCAAATTCCAATTGAAATGAAATTTTGAGGAGGAATCAATGAAAATCTTTAGGAGGAATCAATGAAAGGGCATCAATTCAAATCCTGGATCTTCGAATTGAGAGAGCTATTGAGAAAGATCAAGAATTCTCACTATTTCTTAGATTCATGGATCAAATTCGATTCAGTGGGACCTTTCACTCACATTTTTTTCCACCAAGAACGTTTTATGAAACTCTTTGACCCCCGAATTTGGAGTATCCTACTTTCACGTTTTTCACAGGGTTCAACAAGCAATCGATATTTCACGATCAAAGGTGTAGTACTGCTTGTAGTAGCGGTCCTTATATCTCGTATTAACAATCGAAAGATGGTCGAAAGAAAAAATCTCTATTTGATGGGGCTTCTTCCTATACCTATGAATTCCATTGGACCCAGAAATGAGACATTGGAAGAATCTTTTTGGTCTTCCAATATCAATAGGTTGATTGTTTCGCTCCTGTATCTTCCAAAAGGGAAAAAGATTTCTGAGAGTTGTTTCATGGATCCGCAAGAGAGTACTTGGGTTCTCCCAATAAATAAAAAATGTATCATGCCTGAATCTAACCGGGGTTCGCGGTGGTGGAGGAACCGGATCGGAAAAAATAGGGATTCTAGTTGTAAGATATCTAATGAAACCGTAGCTGGAATTGAGATCTCATTCAAAGAGAAAGATAGCAAATATCTGGAGTTTCTTTTTTTATCCTATACGGATGATCGGATCCGCAAGGACCATGATTGGGAATTGTTTGATCGTCTTTCTCCGAGGAAGAAGCGAAACATAATCAACTTGAATTCGGGACAGCTATTTGAAATCTTAGGGAAAGACTTGATTTGTTATCTCATGTCTGCTTTTCGTGAAAAAAGACCAATTGAAGGGGAGGGTTTCTTCAAACAAGAAGGAGCTGAGGCAACCATTCAATCAAATGATATTGAGCATGTTTCCCATCTCTTCTCGAGAAACAAGTGGGGTATTTCTTTGCAAAATGGTGCTCAATTTCATATGTGGCAATTCCGCCAAGATCTCTTCGTTAGTTGGGGGAAGAATCGGCACGAATCGGATTTTTTGAGGAACGTATCGAGAGAGAATTTGATTTGGTTAGACAATGTGTGGTTGGTAAACAAGGATCGGTTTTTTAGCAAGGTACGGAATGTATTGTCAAATATTCAATATGATTTCACAAGATCTATTTTCGTTCAAGTAACGGATTCTAGCCAATTGAAGGGATCTTCTGATCAATCCAGAGATCATTTCGATTTCATTAGAAATGAGGATTCAGAATATCACACATTGATCGATCAAACAGGGATTCCGCAACTAAAAGAAAGATCGATTCTTTGGGATTGGGATCCTTCCTTTCTTCAAACGGAACGAACAGAGATAGAATCAGATCGATTCCCGAAATGTTTTGGATCTTCCTCAATGTCCCGGCTATTCGCGGAACGTGAGAAGCAGATGAATAATCATCTGCTTCCGGAAGAAATCGAAGAATTTCTTGGGAATCCTACAAGATCAATTCGTTCTTTTTTCTCTGACAGATGGCCAGAACTTCATCTGGGTTCGAATCCTACTGAGAAGTCCACTAGAGATCAGAAATTTTTGAAGAAAAAACAAGATGTTTCTTTTGTCCCTTCCAGGCGATCGGAAAATAAAGAAATGGTTGATATATTCAAGATAATTACGTATTTACAAAATACCGTCTCAATTCATCCTATTTCATCAGATCCGGGATGTGATATGGTTCCGAAGGATGAACCGGATATGGACAGTTCCAATAAGATTTCATTCTTGAACAAAAATCCATTTTTTGATTTATTTCATCTATTCCATGACCGGAACAGGGGGGGATACACGTTACACCACGATTTTGAATCAGAAGAGAGATTTCAAGAAATGGCAGATCTATTCACTCTATCAATAACCGAGCCGGATCTGGTGTATCATAGGGGATTTGTCTTTTCTATTGATTCCTACGGGTTGGATCAAAAAAAATTCTTGAATGAGGTATTCAACTCCAGAGATGAATCGAAAAAGAAATCTTTATTGGTTCTACCTCCTCTTTTTTATGAAGAGAATGAATCTTTTTATCGAAGGATCAGAAAAAAATCGGTCCGGATCTACTGCGGGAATGATTTGGAAGATCCAAAGCTAAAAACAGCGGTATTTGCTAGCAACAACATAATGGAGGCAGTCAATCAATATAGATTGATCCGAAATCTGATTCAAATCCAATATAGCACCTATGGGTACATAAGAAATGTATCGAATCGATTCTTTTTAATGAATAGATCCGATCGCAACTTCGAATATGGAATTCAAAGGGATCAAATAGGAAATGATACTCTGAATCATAT